TCAAGACGTTCTTCGAACCAATCATAGATTTTATTGGGATAGGTAAACTGAGTGGACCCCCCCCTGAGAACCGTATATGAGAATTTCATCTCGTACGGCTCAAACAGAAACACCAAAATACTAGTTCTACCGGATCTGTGTAATAGTTAAGTTCGAAACTTCTTAATTCTATGATTCAATCGTTTCTGAAGATACAAAAGAATAAAAATCCGAAAGTTCTTTCTTGTGGTTATAATGCCAAAACATCAAGTCGGCTCGTTTGTCTCTATGGTGATGATTATAGGCCTCTTGAATCTTCTATTTACCTATTTTTTTTTTTTATTGTGTGTAATGCGCCTTTACTACTGTTTTCTTTATTATTGATAGGAATTCTCTTGTTAAGACCCTATGAATCAATTAAAACCCCAGATTCATACTAGAACCACGATGATTCAATAAAACCCTTTATAAATATAAACTAATTCCAAAAATTCCTTGAGTAAGAACTCTTAGATTATCACTTATTCAATGAATAACTAGAATGAATAAAAATCCAAAGACACCTTTGTCCTTTGATCAAAATAAGCATAAATAGGAGTTTGAAAGAATAAAAATCTTTCGATTTATAACTTCTAAATATAACCCTTTGAAGAAAAAAAATGGAAGTCCGGACACGAGGTCTGAATATTAAGTATGAATCATAGTGCTAATAATACTTTGTAATCTATTTCCTATATTCCGTGCTTCAGATACTAGAATGAATATCCGACGAAGTAAAACCATCTCGATCAAGATGACAGACGCATTCTCTGTACTATCCATAGGATCAATTATAACAAGTCACACACTCATATTCCGGAACTACAGAAACAAAGAAATTCCACGATCGAACTACCAAAATAGAATGGGATAAAAATCAGAGACCTAAATGCTTCACTTTGTATTGAAAAGCTAGTTACTAGTTCTTGTGAATCTAATTCGTTCCAATTCCGTCCAGTAAAATGGAAGAATTATAAATCTCCAAAATAATAGATAGGAATACCGCAAAAAGGGCCATTGCGATACCCATCAAAGGAGTAGTTCCCCACCCAGGAGCCACTTTACCGTATTCTGAATTCAATGGTTTCAATAAACTCCCTACAGTAGTTCGTCTTGGACCAGATCTAGAACTACTCTCAACGGTTTGTGTAGCCATAAATCGTATTTTATATTCATTGAGATCTGTTGACTTTGTATACCATTCCGTTGTAAATAAATGATCTTATCATAGATCCATTGTGGTCTTGAAACTTGAAACTATATAATAATGGAAACAGCAACCCTAGTTGCCATCTTTATATCGGGTTTACTTGTAAGTTTTACTGGGTACGCCTTATATACTGCGTTTGGGCAACCCTCTCAACAACTAAGAGATCCATTCGAGGAACACGGAGACTAGTTGAGGTAATGAGCCTCTCAATATTGAGAGGCTCATTACTTTCAATTGAGATAATGAAAAATCATTTCACCTTTTTAGTTGGAACTTTAGGTGGTTCTCGAAAAAAGATAGCGAAAAAAATTATTCCTAAAGTTGAGACTAAGAGGAATGTATAAACCAATGCTTCCATAGATTCGATCGTGGTTTACAATTATAGCTTCCATACCTGTTTATTGGGGATCGTCTCCCGGATAAAGAAAGAGCAAGAGTCAAAGAAAAGGTAGCGATTCCAATCAAGATTTATCTGGTACCCTACAGTTTTTCACAAAACTAAAGACGAAAAATAACAAAACAATATTGTATCAGATTACTTGTCTTCTTGTAGTTGGATCTCCAAGTTTTTGGAATGCTCCAAATTCTACTTGAGCATCCAAATCTGGGTCAATCCCAGCAAAAACATCTCTGAACAAGGTTCTAGCACCATGCCAAATGTGTCCGAAGAAAAAGAGAAGAGCAAACGAAGCATGTCCAAAAGTAAACCAACCCCTCGGACTGCTACGAAAAACACCGTCGGATTTCAAAGTAGCACGATCTAATTCAAAAATTTCACCCAATTGAGCACGTCTAGCATATTTTTTCACAGTAGCGGGATCACTATAACTGACTCCATTGAGTTCGCCACCATAGAACTCAACAGTTACACCTACTTGTTCGACACTGTATTTCGATTCTGCCCTTCTAAAAGGAACATCGGCTCTAACAATTCCGTCTCCGTCTACCAAAACAACCGGAAATGTTTCAAAAAAAGTAGGCATACGACGTACAAAAAGTTCACGCCCCTCTTTATCTCTAAAAACAGGGTGTCCTAACCACCCAACAGCAATTCCATCCCCATTGTCCATTGAGCCCGCTCTGAATAATCCCCCCTTTGCTGGATTATTGCCGATGTAATCATAAAAAGCTAATTTTTCAGGAATTTTAGACCAAGCTTCGGATAAACTTTGATTTTCGGCTAGCCCAGCACCAACTCGTCGATATATTTCTTGTTGGAAGTATCCTTGATCCCATTGATAACGAGTGGGACCAAATAATTCAATCGGGGTAGTTGCCGAACCATACCACATAGTTCCAGCAACCACAAAAGCTGCAAAAAAGACAGCAGCGATACTACTGGAAAGGACAGTTTCAATATTTCCCATACGTAATCCTTTGTATAGACGTTGGGGCGGACGGACACTAAGATGGAATAGACCCGCCAATATGCCCAAGGTACCTGCTGCAATATGATGAGAGGCTATTCCTCCCGGAACAAAAGGATCAAAACCTTCCACACCCCACGCCGGATTTACAGATTGTACCCTTCCGGTTAGTCCATAAGGATCGGATACCCATATTCCCGGACCATACAATCCTGTTACATGAAATGCGCCAAAACCAAAGCAAGCCAACCCTGAGAGAAATAAATGAATTCCAAAGATTTTGGGCAAATCCAAAGAGGGTTTTCCTGTACGTTCATCACAAAATATTTCTAGATCCCAATACACCCAGTGCCAGATAGCTGCCAAAAAGCATAAGCCAGAAAACACAATATGTGCACCGGCCACGCCTTCGTAACTCCAAATACCCGGATTCGTTATAGTCCCTCCTGTGATACTCCAACCGCCCCATGAATTGGTTATTCCTAAACGAGTCATGAAGGGTATAACGAACATACCTTGTCTCCACATTGGATCAAGAACAGGGTCAGAGGGATCAAAAACTGCTAATTCGTATAGAGCCATCGAACCGGCCCAACCAGCAACCAGAGCTGTATGCATTATATGGACAGCAAGCAAACGACCGGGATCATTCAATACGACGGTATGAACACGATACCAAGGCAAACCCATGGAAATACCCCTCTATCAACGAAAAATAGACACTATGTAACTTTATTGCACTGGAAAAAAACGATACTATGGACCTTCCCCTTTGAGTGGATTATCTCGGGGAAAGGATTAATATTTGTTCTATTCTTTTAGTAATAATGTCTTTTATTAATATTATTAATAATGGAACAGTTTTGTTTGTAGGAACAAAAAGAAGCAGATCTATTCTACACCCGATAAGTACCAATACGCAATGGTAAGAGGTTGATACCTTTTATATGAGTGACTGCATTTATATTTTTTTTTGTTCATCATTCAATTCAAAGGACCTATTTGAAAGAATTTTCCTTTAGTATTTCTGTCTTCCTTTTTTATAAACTTATTCAATCTATGGATAAAATATGATAAAGAACAATATTATTAAGACAATAAATACATTGTTACGCTTTCACATCAAAGTGAGCTATAGTAATTAATTTTTATTTCATTTAATGCCTATTGGTGTTCCAAAAGTTCCTTTTCGAAACCCTGGAGAGGAAAATGCATCGTGGATTGACATATAGTGCGACTTGTCAGATATATTTGGTCATATGGTATTTCCCCGTTCTCTTACCCGATCGAGATATCCCCTCTTTCGCCCAAGAAAGGTTGATTGAATCATCCAAAAATTTGGAGCGTGAAATGCAATGAAGTGCAATTCAATCTATTTTTTAGGGGGGTATACAGATTAATATTCTCAATTATAATAATTTATAATTTATGGTTGGCTTGGTTAGACCAAAAAAATGAAATATACAGGCTCCGTTTAGAAAAAAAAAACCAATTGGTAATATATCTATGATTACCACTTATATCATATTCTATTTATAAATAGAATATGAGATTTATAAAGATTTTCCATTTATAATATATAATAATGATCTCAAACTGTTAATCAATCGAGTAATGTGATGGTGATGGATGCATTGAATATTTACTATTTGGCGGGAGACATGGAATAAATAAAAAAAGGAAGTCGTAGCAAAAAGACGTGGTATTGGGGCATTTGTCCTATATGTGCAAATCCAAATCGGGCAGATCTTTATTCGGAGTAGAGCCTAAACCTAAAAAAAGTTGAAAAAGACCGTTCAGGAACAAGAAAATTACATCGCGATTTGGATTGGATCCCGATGAAACAATACATCAATGAGAAGTTAGTCCGATAAGTTTAGTGAATTTTTTTTTTATTTATAGGTTTTTAATTTATATAGTTATATATAAATTAAAACAGGCCAAAACTCATCTTTCTTGAAACATGAAAGAAAAAGCCCCCCTTTGTTACAAGCTAAAAGGAGCCTGCTATGAATATGAAAAAAGAAAGAAAGCTAGAATCTACACATTGATTCTTTGTTTGTTTTCGCAATTTGTGTTGAACCGTATGCATCAAAAGGTGCCCGTACGGTTCCTAAGGGATACAATTTTATCCCAATCAACCGACTTTATCGAGAAAGATTACTTTTTTTAGGCCAACCGATTGATAACGAGATCTCGAATCAACTTATTGCTCTTATGGTATATCTCAGTATGGATAACGATACCAAAGATCTGTATTTGTTTATAAACTCTCCTGGCGGATGGCTAATACCCGGAGTAGCTATTTATGATGCTATGCAATTTGTGCGACCAGATATACAGACAGTATGCATGGGATTAGCCGCTTCAATGGGATCTTTTATTCTGGTCGGAGGAGAAATTACCAAACGTCTAGCATTCCCTCACGCTTGGCGCCAATGAGTTTTTTATTTGATTTGAGAGAAAAAAAGAAGACTATGCCTTCGCGCTATATGAATATTAAGTAATAATAGCATGGCACTTCGAATTCGATATAAAAAGAAAAATTTTTCAAAATACTTACATTATGTATCGAAAGAGTAGTATGAGATAAAGGGTATTTCCAATTTTATCTGATCTATCGGAAGACCCATTTCAGCGTCACAAACTTTTTTGGTTTCACACCGAAGATAACAATATTTATGTTATGAAAGAATACGAAAATAAAAAAAAAAAAGAAACTTTGGGATTGCTAAATAACAGACGAAATAATAAAGCAACGGAGCCATCATAGTATTTTTTAACTACTCCAAAAGGAAGGGTGGTTAGTGGATCATTTACCTATATGAATCTGATAGACCCTACAATATATGACATAAATATATAATAAAATATAACATAAATATACAACATATATATTTATTTTTTTTGCCTATTTCTTCGATGTAAGTAAGGTAAAAAAAAAGTAAAAGTGAATTCCATTGTAGAGCCGTATGCAATGCGCAAAAGATGCCTGTACGGTTGTTCAATTCTATCTTTTTTTCGTACTATTTTTTTTTATTATTCTTTATCTCTTCGACTTTCATCATGCAAGATGGAGGAACTGTCTATTATGTTATATTATCAGGGTAATGATGCATCAACCTGCTAGTGGTTTTTATGAGGCACAGACGGGAGAATTTGTCCTGGAAGCGGAAGAACTACTGAAGCTACGCGAAACCATCACAAGGGTTTATGTACAAAGAACAGGCAAACCTTTATGGGTTGTTTCCGAAGACATGGAAAGAGATATTTTTATGTCAGCAACAGAAGCCCAAGCTCATGGAATTGTTGATCGTGTAGCGGTTAAAAAATAACAAAAACTAACAGAACAGGGATTTCACGCAAATCCGGGATTTGCGATTTTATCGTCTTATCGGGTTTAATATTCTATTAATTAATAATTCATCTATTAATATATAAATGATTCATAATCATCCGGTTAGGATCGATCTAAACCAGCTCATTATGTATATGATTCAACATGCCAACTATTAAACAACTTATTAGAAACACAAGACAGTCAATCAAAAATGTCACGAAATCTCCTGCTCTTAAGGGATGTCCTCAGCGACGAGGAACATGTACTAGGGTGTATGTGCGACTCGTTCAGATAATGTGCTAGGCCAAAAGAAAGAAAACAATTGATCCAGTATTGGCGATTAGTACCAATGAATAGGATAGAATGAAAGAAGCCCATTCACTATCTAAAACTAAAAAAGGTAAATCTAAAAATAAAAAAGATCTATCATATCTTTCTATTGTGTTATCAAATTTATGGTTTTCATTGGTGCTAAATCCAATCATTTCAATTTTTAATTTACGACGAGAAAGAATTCCCCATTGGTAGAAAAATTTATCCATTAAGCAGGGAAATCCTATTTAAAAAGCAGAAAGGTTATGCCCCTATTCTTGACTCTTGCAAGAACGGACTAACAGGGTCAGCTACTCAGCTAATCTTCATAATTAAATACCGTTACTGTATCGGTGGGTTTCGTTGTGAAAGACCTATTACTAGATAATTATGGGTAGAGCCAAAAAGTGTGAACTGTACAAGTTAACAATAACATTCATTAAATGAAAGAAGGGGCTCCGGTGTATAGAGAAGACCTCACCGTTTAAGAAGAAACCATAGAAACGATGGAACCCACTATACCCATTTATATTTACTACTTTTTGATTTACTATTTTATTTTTATTTACTATGTTTTTTTTGATATTTAGTATCAAAAAAAATTTCTTATTTCGAGTCGAAAGCCTATAAAAAAATCGTGGTCGGGAAGGTTATAGTAGCAAAAGCCATTGGAATTTTTTTTTATACATTGGAAGAATCCGTTTTGTTATTAATAGACTAGGAAAGGGGAAGGAAATAACTGAAAGAAAAGAAATCACTTAGTTATTCATCAAAGTTTCATTTATTCAATGACCAGAATTAAACGCGGATATATAGCTCGAAGACGTAGAACAAAAATTCGTTTATTTGCCTCAAGCTTTCGAGGGGCTCATTCAAGACTTACCCGGACTATTACTCAACAGAAAATAAGAGCTTTGGTTTCAGCTCATCGGGATAGAGATAGGCAAAAGAGAGATTTTCGGCGTTTGTGGATCACTCGGATAAATGCAGTAAGTCGAGACAATAATGTATACTATAGTTATAGTAGACTAATACACAATCTGTACAAAGGGCAGTTGCTTCTTAATCGTAAAATACTTGCACAAATAGCTATATTCAATAGGAATTGTTTTTATATGATTTCTAATGAGATCATAAAATAAGGAGATTGGAAGGAATCCGTTGGAATGTTTTATTTTAAATGGAGTTCCCTGGAGAATGAACTCCGGGAAGGTAGAGTAGAAATTAGTATGATAAAATATCATCCTATGAGAAAGTTATCAAAATGAACAAACACGTTCAATAAAAAAATATTTATTCTTCTTTCCCAATTCTTTTTTTTTCTTACGACACGATAATCAAATAATCAAATCTGGATTCTCATATTTTTCGAACAAAACGTAAATTTGCGTTTGAGTTCGGATTGGAATTTGATTCAATTGAAGAATTATTTATTTTTAGTTCTCAGACCTGTAGTTCTAGTGGTCGACTCGCTTCTTTCAAATTGTTTCTCATTATTAAGAAAAGGTAACGAAGATAAAATACGAGCTTGTTTTATAGCAACGGTAATTAATCGTTGTTGTTTTAAAGTCAATCTATTCACCCGTCTAGATAATATTTTTCCTTGTTCACTAATAAATCGACTAATTAAACTCATGTTTCGATAATCAATTCGATCCCCCGATTGGATCGGGGGCAAACGCCTACGAAAAGATCGCTTGGATTTAAGAAAGAATCGCTTGGATTTATCCATGGTTTGTTTATTCCTTATCCCGAAAATCCTACTCCTATTTCGATCGGATCAAAATAAAAACGATCAAAAAAGATTTAGAATTAATAAATAGGATTTGTTTATATTTAATATATGTTATAGAAATTGTTATGTTATATATAATATATAACATGTCGTTTTTCATCGTCCTTGGATTGGAAGGCGGACACGGAGGCGATAGGTTCGATCTATTTCTTTATTTCACTGTGAATCGTATGTTTGTAACAAAAGGGACAGAATTTTCTCAATTCTAATCGACTGGGCGTATTATGTCGATTCTTTTGAGTAATATATCTGGAAATGCCCATTGATTTTTTATTAACACGATTTCGAACACAAGCGGTACATTCCAAAATAACCGTTACTCGGACATCTTTACCCTTGGCCATGAACCTCCTTTGGGTTTTTGACTGACTCCATTTTTCTATTTTCCAATCCGAAGGGAAGAAGAAGAAAGGAACGAAAAAAAAAAATAAAATAAAAGTTGCTAACTCTAAATCAAATTATGAAAGATTTCGTTTCAATTTCAATCAATCAATAATCACTATAGTAATAATAAGGACTATAATGATTTCTGACTCTATTTCGACTTTATAAATGTAAATCGCTGTACAGTATTTCATTTAAGTATCTTGTATGATATTGTTGCTACAGCCATCACATTTCCGTTTATAAAAAAAAGAAGAGAAGGAGAGGGATTAGTCACAGATATTTGATTGTATCTCTAATCTTCTTCACCCCCCCCCCATCTCACTAACTAGAATGAAAAAAAAGGAAATATCAACGCATCCGGAAATAAACGATTGATCTCTATCAATAAACCCGCTAAAGACCCGAACCATAGAGTACTTACTACCGGTGCCACGGAGAGGTATGTTTTTAGATCTCGCATTGAAAATCCTCCTTCTTTTTATTGTAATTTTTTTCTAAAATTTAATAAATAATGGTAATACATATATGACCCGATGTGTATATGTAGTTAACTACTGACCACTTATATTTGTACGCAGAATCCCTAATTCAAATTGAAATGTACAACGATTCAGTACAGTAGATAGTCGATATTCCTTTTCTTAAAACAAAAAAATAAGTTCCTTTTTACTTCTACTTGAGAATTCCCGAAAAAGTGTTCTTTTTTTTACTTTACGGCGGGTTTCATCTTTATTTAATACGTATATAGTATAAGTACGTATATAGTATAAGTCTTTTATTACTATATGTTATATGATATATGAGACCAAAAAGAAGAAATAGCAAGATTGTGTATATTAATGGAAGAAATAAAGATGTGGAAAACAAGACAGAGATTCTCTACAATGACACTGTAGGCCAATTGAAAGGGATGTAGCGCAGCTTGGTAGCGCGTTTGTTTTGGGTACAAAATGTCACGGGTTCAAATCCTGTCATCCCTACCTATTCCTTATGGGCAGTAACGAGGGATCAATTGAAATTGATTAACATTGGATATACAAAATAAATCTTTAATTTTATTATATTATTTATGATAGTATATACATGCAAGACGAATTGGGTCACAAAATAAAATGATTTTTGTGATAATAAAGCGCTCTTAGTTCAGTTCGGTAGAACGTGGGTCTCCAAAACCCGATGTCGTAGGTTCAAATCCTACAGAGCGTGATTCCATTCTTGTTATTTGTTCGTTTGAAAATTAGACTGAAAAACTTGAACAGCAATCTGAATTTGACCTCCTGTAGATTAAAGAAAGTAGGAGGTCAATCAAAAAAAAAAGAGATGTTAATTAATCAAAGGTCCAATTGATCACCGCGTCTGTATTGTAAATATGCAGTTACGAATAATCCAGCCAAAGTAATAGGAATTAGACCTAAGACAATTCCAAATAGAAAAACTTCAATCATTTCAATTTCTTTGAACGCAGAAAAGGAGAGGTAATATCTATCCTTAAATATTAATCCGTATTACCCATGAATTCAATGACCAAGAATTGGAAATGGGCCGGGTAAGGAACTATAGAATATATGAAC